ATTTTCAATCTATTCCTAATAAAAGCCAAGACTCGCTTGGTGGAACGGCAAACACGGCAGACTCAAAATCTGTTTCTAATGGAATATCGGTTCGAATCCGATAGCGAGTATCTTATTTATAAATAAGGGCGGATATAACTTAGGGGTTAAAGTAGCAGATTGTGGCTCTGAAAACACGGGTTCGAATCCCGTTATTCGCCGAAAAACTAAAATATTTTTATTTTGTCATAAAATATATATTTTATTTTGCCTGCGGTCCTCATCCGTTAGCTTGAATATTTATGTAAAAAAAAGATATATTTTCGCATTCGCAAAAAAATATATCTTTTTTCGTAGACTATAACTCTAAAGTTTTTTGTTAAATTGCGGAGGATTGCACTTTCTTGTAAAAAAAAGGCAGAGAGTTTAGAGGCTGCGATCGGGTCGACTTTCGGCCCGAAAGGCTTTAGCCCTTTGTTTTGTCGGACAGTATTTTAATATTGTGGTGTCCGACAAAACAAAGTCCCCTTGGGCCCTGCCGAGGGAGTGCTAAAAACATGCAAAGCAAAAAAAATCTTTTTTTTTGTTCGCGTAGCGCCAGGCTCCCATAAAGACTAGATTAATGATACAAGGCGCTGAGAACCCCAGTGGTGGCCAGCCCCCCAGTTCTGCTGTAGTGAATCCACTTATATAAAATTTATAAATTTAACTGCCCGGAGCAGTTCATGGTAAGACGCGGATAGTACCTTGTACAACTATGTATGGTTTCAGCCACCAAAAAATGTTTTTGACTCTTGCTATCCTAGGCTAGGACTTAAGCCCTGCCTAACTAAACGCTACCTATGCAGGAGGTTTTAGGTGCTGTGTCGTCCGGCTGCTGCATTACACGTTCACCAGCTAATTCGGGGTCCAAGGGAGACTTCTTTGCTTTTACAGGCACTACGTGCTTCTTTGGCTTTACAGCTTCTCTGGCCGGCTTTACGATTTCCTTCGACGAAATAGCTGAGAAAGAAGGGTCCGGAGACTTCTTTGCTTTTACAGAACTTGGTGTTTTATATACCCAGAAAGCTTTTTGCCATCAACTAAGCGACCAAGCTCTGCCAATCAAGGCCGTAGGCTTGATTGGCAAAGTGGGCCGGCCCCCCGTTACTTGCTTATTTTATGTCGACTAAGTAGCCCTATTAGATCCTAACCCCTCTTTCATATAACGAATAGAGCGTAAAATGGCTGTGACGTTAGACATTGCGCTCAAAAATCATCAATCATGTTTGTTAATGGATCACTTTCGTCCGTTGGCTTGTTCAACCAAAAACAAAAAACATGCGCCGGGTAAAAACATAAAACCAAAAAGTTGTTGAAATACCGATGTTGTTTCTAAAGTAGTCGCTTTTTTTATATCCATATGATTGAAAACAGTGGATCTGTCTTGTCCGTATAATAAAACTAAATTTTGGCTGTAGGAGGCTGAAAGTAGCAATTGTGGCCATGTATTGTTTGGTGCTTCTTTAGTCAAGTACAAGATACAAGTAGGCCCTGCGCTAGAAGCAAGCTGTGCAATCCCCTGATTGTTTGGCAGAATATTTTGTTTTTTCTCTTTTGGTTTAAATAAAGTTTTACCTTTAATGGTACACAATATATTCTTGATTTGTCGCCATTGTCGACTTGTCAAGCCACTACAATGAAATAAAAGAATATATGGATATTGTTTTTTGATCTCTTGGGGGCAAAGGGCACTCGACCTTAGGGAGAGGGCTTTTTTTCGTAGAAATTTTAGTTGCATAAGGCCATTTTCTTTTTTTTTTTCGAAACGACTATTACAACGCGCACAACAGGTATGGCCTTTGGGTCACTGATGAACTAAGTGGACAGGAGGTGCTTACCTTATAAATGTGATATTGGATGGGCAGAGGTACAAGCCTGAATCAAAAGTATAGGTCAGTTTTTTTCTCAAAGATAAAAACGTTCCAATCATCCTTATTTGTAATAAATAGCCTAAATATGAAAATAAGGTGGCATTCGACAGCCGATAACAATTTGATCAACCATCTACGATGGTTGACGACAGAGAATAAAAAACATTTGAATATCGTATGCTTAAGTTGCGAAGAAATGAAACTGCACAGAGGGGCGAAGCGATCAAGAAGCATGGCTGCTTGATTGGCGAAGAAATAATCTACGTTGAGTCATAACGCGAAGCGCCCTCAATTCAGAAATCATATTATAAGCTGCGGGGATTACTATGTACGCGGAGGGGTACGAGCCTGGTTTAGCGCTAGGCCGACCGGTCCTGCGCGATAAAAGTACAAGTTCACGATGTACTAAGGCATTTAACTTATCCGGGTTCGGCAACGGAGACCTTAGCATGTGAAAAAAGCCCCCAGCCAGCTCCTGTGTTTGAAGATGAGGATCCGTACTAGCGAATCGGAGTTCCGGCACTACACCTAATGGCTAACCTTGGACCATTGAATCTCCGTTTTGCGGCGCGCGCGAACGTACGCTGTTCACTATATGCCTTTTGAGGATGGTCCGCAACAAGGCCAAAGAGGCGGGCCGGCCTTTCCCTTATCATGTAAGGGATAGACCTGATGTAGTGGATTACCTATATCACTAGGATAAAGGGAACTGAACGACATCTTCTTACAAGGCGTCCACTAGATTGGACAAGCCGCGCAGGAAACAACGATGAGACCCTGTAAAGCCAAAGAAGCACACGGAGTGCCTAGGGATGCCGTAAGAAGTCAGAGGCCCCGTATTACCCGCCTAAGCGAAAGGACCTAACAATAGGAAAGCACTTGATAACAAGCAGTAGGGAAAGAGCCTTACTTACTCACTGGTTACCATTTGGCAAGTTTCACTTTGACGCAGTCTATCAGGCCATCTTCCAAGGACCGTGTAATAGACGCTCGGGGGGTGTGCCCGTTTGAAGAAGCTCTGAAGAAAGTCAGGTTAGAGAGCCGTGTGATGGGCGACTATCTCGTACGGTTCGGAGAGCAGTAGCTCAGATCGGTGAGCGAGGTAACCCTACGGCCGTCTGGACTCTTTACTTTATCGGGTCATTCATCTACGATATAGATGAATCATTCAGTTATGAAATAAGGTAGGAAAATATAACCAGACTAATAGCCCCTACGGGTGCAGTTTATTCTTTGTATTGATAAAAATAGATATCGAAGTCATGATGGACTTCTGTGAGCGTCTTTTTTCGTATTTTTCTACCTCCCAAAAATTTTGTAAAGCACCATCAAGTGTTAGTTTCAAAGAATTATAACTCAACATTATACGCAGCATCTTTGCTTAAGGCTGCAAGCCCATCACTGGAGAGAACTCTAAGTGCGTAGAAAGCTCTTCAAACAAACTAACTTTGCCTGTTTTCTAAACTGAAGTACGTAGTGCGGATAGATCCCAGGGGAAAGATCATCTAAGTAGTAAGCAACTACTAGAAGATCGTCCTCAAACAAAAAAAAATCAACCATGAGACAGGTAAAGCATAAGTCTACAAAAGTTGTTGAAATACTGATGTAGCTCTTCAATTAGCTGCTTTTAGTATATACATATGATTGATTATAGTTGATAGTTATTTTCCATATAATAAAATAAATTAGTAACTGAACCCCTTTTTTGCTAGGCTCGGTCACTTTTTTGTCAGACAAAAAAGGGTATGTTTGGACTTCGTCCAAAATAAGAAAATGCAGAGCGCAAAGTGATCAACCGTTTTCTAATGCACCGATGGCGCTACGTGAAATGATTTCATTTTTGTGTAAGGTTGATTTATGGCCTTTTTGGAGTATAGCCAAGTGGTAAGGCATCGGCCTTTGATGCCGAGAAACAAAGGTTCGAATCCTTTTACTCCAGGCCGCAGAGTTCTAAAAAAACGGGCATGATTTCGCACCGACGACCTATGTCCCTATGTCCTAAGAATAGAATATACAATACAGCATCTTTGCGCAACCCACATAAATGGAAATATGCGCTGTATCTATAATTTTCTTCTGAGCAGGCTCCTTATACACATGTGATAAATATATATGTCTTAGGTAAGACAAAATCCATAATAAAATCATTCTCGCAATACCAGGTTATTCGTAGATTTCCTTATTCAGATACATTTTTTTAGTTTTTTTAACATAGCTAAATCTAAAGTATTAAAAAAAAAAAATAACCAACCCCTACAATGAAATTTTAATTCCAATCCAATCTGTAAAAAGTGAGCTTACGGAAAAGACTAAGCAAGCCTCCCAACGAAGCCATAATGAACCCTATCCAAATACAGAAAATAAAAGGGAGCTTAATTACTGTCGTATACCAGCCTGTTTCAAAACTTCCAGTTCCAATCAAAGCATATAGATCCGTAAAGAGATTGGTATGTATAGCCACTTTGGTAGTGCTCGTTTCTTGATTTGAAAAATAGAATCTTTTTTCTGGGAACATAGTCAACCAATGTGAAAAACTATTATGTTCGAGAACTGTAAAGCCCTTCTTTCGTAAAGGCAGAGAAGTTTGCGGAAATCCTAAAGCCATTTCTGGCCTTCGGCCCTTCGGACCAAAGAAGTTTCCCTCTCCGGTTGGTCGAGAGCTAAAGGTTCTCCCGTTGGTCGAGAGCTTCGCACTTTCGGTAGGCCGAGATTGCAACAGGGCAGGGCGTGATCCATCATGGTCAAACATGAATGGGGTTTTTAGGGACGGTTTATAAATAATTAAATTACCACAAATGGAGTGAAAAGTGGGTCCATGTAATTGATCAATACCTCGCAAAGTGCTACGAACCTTCCCTATATGTAGTTCGGAACCCAAAGGGGTTTTCCCTGTAAATTGTATCTTTTTTGCGTTAGACAAAATTACACCCATAATAAAGATGCAAACTCCTCCATGTGAAATCTTCATATTAACGGGAGCTTTTCGAAAGTCGTGACCAACAGTAATCAGTCTACTCGGTAAGGCGCGAACAAGAAAACATCTACTCCAATTCAAGTTATTTCTTCTCAGTGACGATATAATAAGCTCGCGTCTTCTCTGCTTGTGAAAAACAAAAAAATAAAATTTGTGCCTCGCTAAGCTATCACGCCTATGATGAAATGATAAAAAGAACGTACAAAAGAAGAAAAAACAAAGCACACCACAGAAAGATTCTAAATATGAAAAGTCTCCCATGAATTTGATAATAATAAAATTAAAAAAGAACAACAAGGCCCGCAGGGTCCGGGCACTGTCAGACAGGGTCCCGGACTTTGTTTTGTGGGACACCACAAAACCAAAATACTGTCCGACAAAACAAAGGGCCGGGGACTGTCTGACAAAAAAGGAAAAAAAAAACTGACGAAAAAAGGAAAAAATTGACAAGGCTTTTTCAGCCAGAAAAAAGGAAATATATTGGATTTTTTTAGGTGAGCTTTTCTCAATTATGTTGGGTAATAGAACGGGTCTTGCTCTTATCAAAACTATCCTTTTTGCTTCGTCCAGAGAGCGCATGAACCCCCTGGAATGTATATAAACTAAAACAAGTAATAAAGATGTAAAAATAGGTATTATAGTACCATTAAAAAAAGGAGCACCTGTGGAAACATCTCTACTTACCAACCATTGAAATAGTATGGGTGCTGATGTGCCACAAAGCACAACCAAAAAAATAAGAAAAAATAACAAATTCTGTAGTTGGACCATCTGCTCTATTCGTTTTGATTATTTTGCTTCTCCGGATCAGAGAATACGGTCTATTCTCTCGTGTTCGCTCCTCGTTTTAAAGAATGCGTACAAAAAAAAAGATTTTTGAGGTCCGAAGGTTTCGACCAGAGGAGTGTATTTAATTGAAATGAAGTTAGCTCCTTCTGGCCCGATCCAGCGCTTTGCGCTGGATATCGGGCTAAAGTAACTTGCAAAAGGTAGCTTTCTTTATTTAGGCTTTCTACTTGCTTTGTATACAATGACTTTGTCATGACCTTCTGTGCCCTCCATGAGCTTTGCTAAACGATTGAATTGATACGAGTACGGAAATAGAGTGCATCGCGAATGCCACAAGATCTGGTTTACAGGGTTTGAGACCGTAGGATCTTGGTTTGATGATGGAACAGATAATGCACCAACTAGCTGGGTACTTGATTTCTGCTTCATTTTAAAAAAAAAAAAAAAAGATATGCTGGTAATTAGAAGGAAAAAACACCATAAAAAGATTCCTCGTGTAGAATCTGTAGCAAAACTATGAACGGAAGCTAGCAATCCAGAACGCACGAAAAAAGTTCCTAAAATACAACATAAAAAAGTAACCATATTGAGAAACAAGGTCCAATCATTCAATTTAGGTAAAATGACTGAATGAATACAAGCTGTAGCTAATACCCAAGGCATAAAAGAAGCATTTTCTACGGGATCCCAAAACCACCAGCCGCCCCAGCCTAATTCATGATAAGCCCACCAACTTCCTAGCAATATGCCTACCGTTAAAAAACACCAACATGTCAAGATCCAAATTTGAATTTGTTTCCACACTACCGTATTCGCTCTGCAGGTCCAACCAAAATGAAAATACATAGTATTTGTTTTACGAACAACACTCTTAGCCTGCTCCCTATGGGCCAATGACCCAAAGGGCACTCGACTATAGGGAGAGGTTCTCGTGTGCGGACCAGCCATTTCCGGACTTCGGGCCTTCTTTGGCTTTACCAAAAAAGGACCAAAAAACAAATATATATTTTTCAAACTTTTTTGCGGCCTGTTTATTATTTTGGATAGACATAAGCAAAAGCCAATCGCACTTGCGACGTATCCCGCATAAATGCAAGGAGGATGTATAGCTAATATAGGATCTTGTAAAACAGGATTTAATTCCGCAAGTGATTTAGTACAAACAAATGAAATTCGAACAAAAGGATTGGAACTTGCTAATAAAAAAATAGAAAAAAATAAAGCAATGCCTTTATAAATTTGCTGTTCATCTATAAGCGAAACTGCCCTCTCCCGCTGGTCGAGACCTGAAAACAAAAAATAAATATTTTGGAGTTCTGCGCCCTTTGCTTGTTTTGATACATTACAAGGTCGAGCCAGATAACAAAAAAGGAATCCGTAAAAACTTAAGATCCAACACCATAATAACAGACTACCTTCATGATTAGACCATGTTCCTGATATTTTATAAAACAAAGGCGCATTAGCATTTGAGTTGGTAAATACGTTGTAATTAGAAAAGTCAGAAGAAATGTAACAAAACAAAATACCAAAGAAAGACATAGTGAACAAAAAAAAATAAAGTGAAACAGCCACAGGGCGCAGCTTGTTAGTTAACGCAACGAAGATACTTAGTACTAAAAAATAATGGCCCAATTCCGGTGACATAACATTATAAACTTTGCTTATAATTGGCAACAAAAAAAGATTTTTTTGCCGTACAGGTGGGATCGTTTTCGTTACGGCATTTGGCATGCCGATTATGAGTCCCAACTTCAATAACGGGAGATTACACACGTTGCAAGCTAGCCTCTTAAAACTTTTACTTTCACGCTTCTATGAACCCCATAAAGAGAATAGGCCCCCAACATAGCAGCCGTACGCGCCTTGTCTTTTCTCCGAATCAACAAGAATAATTGGCAAGCAGCTCTATCATTTGCTTTTTCACGGATCATGGAAACTTTGTGTTCTTCATGATTGACGTCATACATCATGGGCAGGATTGACCCATCAATACAGGGCCTTAGGTTGAAAAAAAATAGATATATATATATTTTTTTTTCGTTCTATAACGCCGATTTAAGCCTGCATTGACGGAGTCCATAGAGCGAATAAAAAGAATTCTTTGGCGATGTTTTTCAATAAAAGAAATTGACCTTTGAGCTGCTACGGCCTGCTGGGCCTTAACTCTCGAACCAATAGAGTATAGGCGGCCCGTAGGGCTTCAAATGTTTTAAGGGGCTACCCGTGCCTTGCGCGCGTTTTATTTCCTATAGGCTTTTGGCTCCTGATGACAAAAGGCCCGCAGGGCGGGGCACTGTCAGACGGGACCGGGGACTGTCTGACAAAAAAGGGAAAAAAAACTCACGAAAAAAGGAAAAAATTGACAAGGCTCTGGGGGAGTCATTGGCTTTTTCGCTGAAAATAAAAAGATAGAATTATTTGACGTGTTTCCAAAATAAACAAAATCCCAGTTAAAAAGAAGAAGCTAGCAAAGATTAAAAAAATTGGAATGAGCATAGAAATATGTATTGAAGTACCAAATTGGCTAATGCTTGAAGGTTGATGCAATGTATTCCACCAGTTGACAGAAAACTTAATTATTGGTATATTGATTAGCCCTATACATATAAAAATAGAAGCAACATCCGCAGAAAACTCTTGAAAACGCAGTGCACCCAGGTAAATAAAAAACAAGATTAATACAGAGGTTAAACGAGCATCCCACACCCAAAAGGTACCCCACATAGGTTTTCCCCAAAACCCCCCGGTGACTAGGGTAAACAACGTAAACAAAGCACCTATTTTGGCAGCGGTTTTGGAAAATAACTGAAAAAGGGGATGTTTTGTTAATAAGAATAACACACTGCTAATAGCCATTGCAATATAAATAAGTAAACTCATCCAAGCTGCAGGAACATGCACATAAATAATGCGATAATTTTCACCTTGTTGAAAATCGGATGGTGCTACCCAAATACTTAAATAAATAGCCATCGCTGTTAAAAACCAACAAAATCCAATGAGAATTTGCGCGTAGCGAAAAGAGCAGCACATAAAAAAAAAAGGACGTAATAAGGGGACATACATAGTAATTTTCTAACTTTTGTCAAACAAAAACGCAAAGCGGGAAAGCTCAAGTTTTTAAAATCTTCGCTGCGCGCCAGTCCAGCCGTTGAAGCCCTTGGACCTTTGTTTTACAAGCCAAAGTTCGTAAAGCCCTTTGCGCTCTTACTAAAAAGCTTATTTTACAAAAATAAAAAAAAAGATAAGTATTTTACTTTTAATAAAGTAAAACTTGCGCGGACCAGGCTTTTTTGATTCAAAAAATATAATTTTTTTATGGACTAGAAAATGCTGTTTTTTCTTTACTTTATTCAAGGGTCGACCAAAGCGAGACACTCGACCAAAGGGAGAGGGATTTATCTACTTTTTAAGTCGACCGCGTTGACGGACATCGGGTTTTCCAGTGCCTTTTTCATATAAGATTTTATTATATGATTATTGAATGAAATCAATGATTTCAAGCAATACGATTGTAAAGGCACCTCTGGTGCATTTTAATTCCCCGAAACACGTTAATATAACTACAATTAGTTCTTCTTACCTGTACCTGCATACACTATACAAGGATTTTTTCCTGGATATTCACACGTCTAAGATAATAAGAGGTGGTGTTGAGTTGGACCTTTTTTTATTCGAAAGACAATTTGTACTCGAACGTAGTATACCCTGGGCCGGTGGCCCACATATTCATAGGCTTTTCAGAAACACAACCTTTTTCCGTTGTCACCATAAACCTATCCGCCATAGGGGAAACAACTTCTGCTAGTGAACGAGCCGCCCGAGTCAACTGGACCCTTGGGAAAAAAGAAAAAAGCGCTCCCAAGCTATGGGCCAAAGACTTTAATTTCGGTGAGCTTCATCAACACCGCGGCAAATTTGCTTACTTGAGGTGCATGACCACGCCAAAGGAGATAGTTGTGAAGACTAAACACGATTACTGGACTATTGGACAAATCCACCAAGTCCTCCATTGCCGCGGGGCAGAAATATAGACTAAGCAGATTTTACTGTCTTCCGGACCGTCAAGTACTTCAGTATACTGTTGTAACAATTTGACGGTAAGGTACATAAGATTTTGATAGCTTCTTTTCTCGAATTTTTTTACCACCATCGGACTTGACCAGCACAACACCTTCAAATTGAAAGACTATCTTTCAACCCTCTGTATCTTTTAGCCTTTTGAAAGGGCCTCCCGGTGGTTAATCAAAAGAAAAAGACCTTGGCCATATATGCCGAGGTCTTTTTCACGGCAGCGTGCACACTTTGACTTTTTATGTTTAGGGTCGACCAAAGCGAGACACTCGACCAAAGGGAGAGGTCAAATTGGTTAAAAGAATTTTAAATCATTTTGCTAGTAAAGTTTGTAAAGTAATTGAGACCAAAATAGGATAAAAAAATAAAAACAAAAGTAAATATCCCATTAATAAAATAACATGAAACCATTCTGTTTCAATAGAGGTACAAAAAACGATTAAGGGCAATAAAGTGGGTAAGGTTGTTAGATTTTGCAAGTTGTTCCAACCATTGGATGTAATTCCAAGAGCCAAACAAGAATGAATACCACACATAAGAGTAAATATCTGGCTTCCTATAATAATGGTGAACCAATTCATTTTGGATTGATCAAATTGGTACAGAAGTTGTAACACAGGAAAACTGCAGAAAACACCACTTATTTGAAGAACCCAGTGACCATACAATTTAGAAAGTAGGATTTTTTGCAAACAATAACCGCTTAAATAATACAATTCGAGTGTACCATCTTCAAAATCATTTTGAAAAAAACGTTCAGGAAGAAAGGAAAACAACAAACAAATCCAAATTAAACCTAAATGGAAATGACATAAGAAATCTTTAGAAAACCCTATCATTAAGGGCGTGACTACGATATACAACAAAAATAAAGAAAAAGTCGTTATTAGTGTAGATAAATTGAGTAAAATATGTTGATAAAACAGTTTCAGAAAGATTTGAAAGGCACGTAGTGCGAAGACCATCGGGAAAAGTTCTTTTTTTTTAGTTTTTAGATCCAAATAGATATTTTTTGTTGTTGATTTATGTTGCGAATAGAATAAAGAAATACAGGGGAAGCCAAGAAAATGCGTTGAGGCCAAAGGTGGAGAACGTCTAGCGTTTTCCAAATGCAGAGTCTCGTTTTCTTCTCTAACCCGCTTCATTGCCAAGGGGAGTGTATAAACAACCAGTAAAGATGCGTAGCCAGGTGTAGTCGTCACGAAGACAGTAAGCAGTGAAAAGCTACGAAAAAAAAGAGATATTTTTTTTCCATTGTAATTTTTTGGGCTTTAGCTCTCGACCAAAGAGAGAGGCACGTATGCTCGACCCGAACCTTCGGCCCGTAGAGCTGCGACGTCTCCTATGGCGGAGTCTTTGCCAATCTACGAGATTGGCCAGGCTTCCCCGTGGCTGCTGAAATGCTGACCGGGGCACCGCAAAGACAAGTTTTTTTCGATTCGATAATCAAGCGGGACAAAGTCACAGCGTTTGATTCTTTCAAAGCCTTTTTACTTGAACCTTTGGCCTCTGCGATCTTTTTGAAAGAATGACTGTTTTGGTAATCAAATTACAAAATAAATATACAAACTTTATAGAATCATCATTCACTGGAACGGGATAAGTTATTAATTTATGTAATCTGTTTGGAATATTAGAATCCACCAAAGCTACAATAGGTATTTGTAATTGATTAGCTTCAAGTATAGCCATGGAATTTTGATTTGCATTTATTATTACTAAACAATCTGGGATATTGTGTGTCATGATTCCTTCAAAACATTTTTGCATCTTTTTAAAACGTGGAAAATAATCGAAAGGCGAAGATGTAAAAGCGTCTTTCAAATTAGGATGTGCAGAGAAATCTTGAAAGTGTTTTTTTACGTTTTTCATATGTTTCCAATTGGTCAAAAAACCCCCAATCCATTTATGATTGATATAGCTTTGATTGGTTTTTTTTGCCATTTGTTGAATTATTTTATTATATTCCGGATTGGTATTTACCAATAATAAATGGCCTTTTGCACTAATGATAGATCCCATCAAATTACAAACCCTTCGTAAACAAATAAGTGTTTTTTCTAAATCAATAATAGCCATTTCATTTCTAAATCCATATAAATATCCTTGAAAATCAGAAGTTGGTATTCGATGGCCCAGATATGCGTTTGTACTCAGTAATTTTTGAATAACCAACAAATTAGAATTGTACATAGTTCCTTTTTTCTTTTTGTTTAGATAGCTCAGGTGGTTAGAGCAAAGGACTGAAAATCCTTGTGTCAGTGGTTCGAATCCACTTCTAAACACAATAAGGGTCGGGTGGGGCGGCTCCGACCCTCCATTCGATAACAGGGGAGCAGCCCCCTATGGCCGAATGGCCCGAGGTATCTGATGGTGCCAGCGAGCCCCGTATAAGTAATCAATCTCGAACGCCTTGAGGTTCAACTCTACCCCTAACACCCCTCGGCGAACCTTGGATACTTCATTCCCTCGCTCCCGGTATATGAGGTTGTTTACAAAACGCTTTCCAGAAATAGGCTTTAATAAGCCATTTCTCACACATTAACGCTCATATGCTGGGTACAAGGGCTTCTGCTGGGACTGGGGTCCTCTGGGGAGCCATGTGGACTTCTACATATGTCCCGGGAATGTAGTTCTTCTTCTACCCACATGCATAGAGGGATTCCCCCCCGCCTGTTACTGAGCTATTTCAGGAATTGAAGGGCATATAAGTTCGGTAACCCGAAGTATGAGATCAGCCTCCGATTCGGTCAGTCATAAAATAGGAGATTTCCAACCCTTTACCAGTATTTCAATGAAAATACCGGGGAACCGAGACCCATCTCTCTGAGGCCTTGATCGAGTTTACCAACCTGAACAGAAAAGATAGATTTGGGCAGGAGCTGCTTTATAGTTTAAGAATTCCGCTGTCTGAACCTTAGAGAGGGGCCGGAAGACCGTAAATTCGTGGTAGTTCATTCAATTCCATTCCTTCCTACGTTACATCTAATTCCCAAAGTAAGGAGGCCGGAAGATTAAGGTATCCGGCTGTTCAAGGGAAGTATGGGAGCCGGATTCCTCAGGGCTCCCGTGTATTTATTCGTACGCTTGGGCCTACTGGGCCTAAGGCCCCAGAACATAACTAATCAAGGATAAGGCGGGCGAGTACGAAATGGAAAAATTGACCGGGTCCTGAGTTTTTTTTTAATTGTACTTGGTACTTTTTTGTGGTGTTTGCTTTTTGGAAAGAAGTGCCAAATTAAAACGATCACTTTTGGATCAATCGTACATTTTAGCGATCAAATGGTACATTTTTGCAATAATAAATGGGAAAGGGACAAGCCAACGACCTCCCGGGTGAACGATTTCTCGCAAAAATGGAACATTTCTCGTGTACCTTAGTGTCGCAAAAGGTGAACTATTTTCTTGAGCCTTTTCCCCCGCCACCTCCGGGAACCGCACAAATGTACCAGCAAAAATTAACATAAATTTTAAACCTTTTCTCATCACAAAAATCATGAAGGAAAATAAAAAGGTCAGGTTCTTATTATAATTCCTATAAATTATGCATCTACAATTGAGTTTAATAATGATCATCAAAATGATAAAGAAAAGGATAAGGCGCATATCATTATTATTCTCAATGATGTATTTCTCATTGAAAATAATAATGATCATAAAAATTGGAGAAGAATAATGATCACAATGAGCATAATTCAATTATGATCATCGTGATTATGATTATCAACATGAGGATTAAGATTCAATCATCAAGTTAATTATGATGATCCTTGATCATCATAATTAACCCCATCCTCGTGTTGATTTCTCTATCATTCAGATAATGACCTTATTTGGATCATTCATTTTACTGGATAATAATAATAATGTTGATAGTCTATCAATCGACTTGATCCTTACTTCATTTGGATCATTCATATATGTATATGATTTGATCATATACATATTTTCTATATGATGTAATTTATCATTTCCATCTAAATCACCGGATTAAAATGAAAGATTTACAAAGAGAGGCTTTATCTCATTGTTTTCAGTCCTCCCAGCTGCCGTCCGACGCGCCATCCATAAGAAAGACTTACTTTTATGTATTTATTTCCTGTTCCTTATCTGTTATGTTCGGATAAATAATAATAAAATTTCCTGTTCTTTATTTCCCTTTCGGGTACACTGCTTTTAGTTCCAACCGTTGAGGATAGGTTATAGACAACCCCCCCCTCCCTATTCGCCGTCTAAACCGTCACGGCAGGGCTTACTCCTTTATAGACTTTATTACCTATATTTTTCTATTTTTCACTAAAAAAAATATATATATTTTTTTGCCGCTGGTTCTTGGCTGGTTGTTGTTCGCACCGTCTACGTTGCATATGGTGGGTAAGTCTAAAGGGTGGTCAAGATCTTTGTACTTATTAGATAATAGGGTATTTCCAGGAACAATAGAATCGTAAAGTAGGCTAAGGACGGATTCGAACCATCTTTATAGGATTTGCAATCCAATACATTACCCTTATGTTACTTAGCCATTTCTTATACTTTTTGAATCAAAATAAAAAAAAATATGAAAAACAACAAGATTGGCGTAAGCCAAAAACACTTTGTCACAACCATTAATATGACTCAATTTGACCAACAGACTGTTTTTATGACATCATTTTTTAATATCACCTCGATAGTGGAGAATACAGCAAGATATTAAACTACCGATTGGTATTTGATAGCCATCTATCCCCTTTTACTTAGTTTAACCTTGTGGAAGGAGCTCCATTTTTTCATATATGATGGTCATTGCAACCTACTTCATTTTATTGAAGCTGTTGTCAATTCGGAATTCCGGGGATTCCATAGTTTTTATTATATCGAACATTACCAAATGCAATATATGTTCAATCAAAATATATGTTCAATCAAAATGTTTGAATATTACGTAAAAAAGAAACCTCTCCCTATAGTCTCGCGCCCTTCAGGTCCTTCTTTCGTAAAGCCAAAGAAAGTCTCCTTTGGACCCATAGGCACGGAGTGCGCGGGTAGCGGGAGAAGGCCCCGAGGGTGACGAAGACCTTAGGGAGAGGGCTTGTAGATTGAAGGCACGTAGTGCTCGACCCGAACCCTTTAGGCCGTAGTCTTCGCCCCACCACCGCTTATTCTACACGGAAACATCGATTTTCACAACATCACGGAACAAGTACGCGATACCTTTGAATTTCTATTACGAATACTAAGGATTTCCGAGATATAGCCAGTCAAATAGCCCAACTCATGGTATGTATAACTTCTTCTCTAGTTCCATATAAGTATAGCAAGACCGATGGTTCTATCGGGCTTACTTGGTTATCCTTTCGGTCACGTCATTTATTATTGTGATTTGGAATAAAAAGCCAAAGAGTTGACCGACGGCGAGGTTGTATTTCTAGCTCCTGAATGGATTAGGTCTCCAGTCACGGCATGTCTTTTCAAATTCAAAAAGCATGCGGGCGTCCTTCAGGTCTACATAAAAAAGTTTAATTTTACTTTGCTTTGGTAGCTTCGGAATTTTTTATAAAGTCCGTATGACAACGGAGTGCATCAGCCTTTCTATTTCTGTTTATATTTCTAAATTGAAGAATATGCTAGCCAGTAAGGTCCGTTTATTACGAGCCTTGGTGCTAAGCTACAAATGAAGCGCGTAAAGCCTACCAAAGACTATTTGGTAGAAAATAATTAATTATCTCCACCCATGCTTTTCCTAATCTACAGAAATCTTGAGTATTTCGTGCCTCAGGCATGGTCCGGGGGCCAAAGGTTCTCGTTTATATATGTATGGTATTATACATATTATGTCTCTTCTGTTAACCCCCCCCTTTGGCCCATAAGGGTTCGGGTTGATTTTAGTATATTGGGTTGTTTTTTTTTAGTTTGGCTGCATTTTGAGTGATCAGCCATGAATGGTCATTGTTTTGACAAAAACAAAAGTAAACGGTTATGCTAGAAAGTGCAAAATTAATTGGAGCAGGAGCAGCTACCATTGGTTTAGCGGGAGCTGGTGTAGGTATTGGAATCGTTTTTGGTGTGCGCCTCGGCAGAGCGCGTTTGGATCAGCGAGGGTTAGCAGATTATCGCACGGCCTTAGCCCTAACCTGTAGCGGGAACAGACCGCAGGGAACCATAGCATGGGTTTCGGCTGAGTTTCGTCGCACGGTGTTCACGAGTGCTTCAGAGTCAAGCGTTACTCCCTCCAACGAAGGAGGCCCGGAAGGCACTAAGGACCAACTAAACCCTTTGTGCAAACAACCCTACGGGGGAAACTGCAGGAAGCAGGAAAAGTCGCTCACTAACCTAAACGACGAGCAAACAACCAAACGTGAAAACGAGGGATCACCCCAATGGACCCCGAAAAGGTTAGCGCCTAGGTGCCAAACCCCGGGGGACCGAGGTATATCCAAAAATGTAATGGGTGACAGATCAGTCATAAGTACTCCGAGGGATACACTGGGCAACCCAAGTCGCATATACGACGATGCCCGTAATGTGAAAGACTCTGAGGGAAGGACTGTAGATGGTAATGTGCCATCACGGAAAGGCGCGGAAAACACTTTTTTTTGTCAAACAGCCCGCAGGCACGTAGTGCGAAGACAAAAGGAGAGGGTCGACCAACAGGACAGGGCAGAAAATGGAAGACTGAGAAAAGCAGAAATATTTTTATTTGGGAGTGTAGCAGAATCAGCGAAAGCAACTACTAAAACCAAGGCCAATAAAGGTGAGTCTAGACCGGTGACGCCTCCCGGGCTCGGTCGCGTCTTCTATGAAGACATTTACAATATAGACAACCTTAGGGCTGGCTACAAAAGGCTAAAAGGAAATGTAGCCCCGGGAATCGACGGTAGAACTAAAGCGGACATGACCGACAAGGCCCTTGAAAAACTATCCAAAGAGTTGAGAAGGCAGGCATATGCCCCAAAACCGGCCAAACGGATAATTATTACTAAACCAGATGGCGGTAGTAGGCCCCTTTCTATTGCTTCGACGGTTGACAAAGTTGTGCAATCCACTTTAAAAGAACTGGTGGAACCGCACTTTGAGTCGCTTTTTAGAGACTCAAGCCACGGGTTCCGCCCTGGGAGAAGCTGTCATAAAGCCCTCCGAGACCTCCGTTACTCGTGGACGGCACTGACTTGGCTTGTACAAATTGATATTAAGAAAGACTTTGACAAGATTCATCATGACCTGCTTATTAAGAAAATGCAATCAGTACTGCGATCTAAAGCACTACAGGATCTTATGCGAAAGCTACTTAACGCAGGATACATAGATGTATATAACCTTACAGATCGAACGCAATACAACACAGAGGACGTTCCGCAGGGCTCTATAATCTCCCCGCTTTGTGCCAATATCTTCCTACATAAATTGGATTGTTATGTCGAAGACATACTCATACCCAAATACAATGTAGGGAATATGCGCCCCGCGTCGGCGGAATATAAGAAAAAAAGGCTTAATATCCATTCAAAGGACAAAGCGTTCTTCAAATATTATACAGAATTAGAGCAGGCCATCAAAAACATCAAACACCTAAAGTGGATAAACCGCGAACAACAAAAAAAATATATTTTAGTAAAAAAAAAATATTTTTTTGAAAATTTGTTTTTTTTTCGAAACCCTAAAGTTTCGTGCCCTTTGGGCCGAAGGATGCTTCTAGAAATGGCTGAGAAAGAAGAATTAAAAAGACTTAAGTACCTCCGGTACGCGGATAACATAATTTTAGGTGTTATAGGCAGCAAACAAGATGCTCTAGATATTAGAAAAGCTGTGCAAAACTTCCTGCAGGAAGAACTGAAGTTGGACATAAACGAACAGAAAAGTCAAATCTTACACGCAAAGTCCGAGATGGCCAAATACTTAGGCGCATTAGTAATATATTACGGCACCGGAAGTGTGGAAATCTTAAGCACTGACAAGGTCTCCGATGTCAAACAAATAAGACTCCGATCTCGTCCACAACTAATAGCTCCCATAAAGGACTTAATAACTAAAGCCTTGGAACTTGGATACGCGAAAAAAAACGCCAAGGGCTTAGCTCGAGCAACCTCCAATCCACGATTGGGTTCCTCAGGGGACAAACACATTGTTACCCACTTCTCATCGGTGATACGCGGCATTGTTAACTACTATTCCTTTGTGAACAAGCGCTCTTCCCTGTGGAAAGTTGTGTCCATCTATAAAAAGTCTTGCGCGCTAACTTTGGCCAGAAAACACGGCCTACGGTCAGCCAAAGCTGCTTTACTCAAGTTTGGTCCAAACCTGCGGATCATAGAAAAAGGCAAGGAGGTTGCGTCACTATACTACCCCACCTCTCTAAAAACTACAGGAAAGTTCCACGCTACTAGGTTCAGTCAGGTTACTATACTCGAGGAACCATATTATGGAGTCAGGTGACTATATTCGAGGAACCCTGTGATGGAGTGGCGTGGATAGAGCGGACAGACTACTCACAACAAAAGGCTCTATCCCGCGCCTCCGGCAAAAAAAATATGTTTAGGCTCTCTTCCTTTGGTCGAGTGTCTCGCTTTGGTCGACCTTCTCTCTTTGGTCTTCGCGCCCCTCCCCTCTTCTTCCTATAGCACTCGTGCGTGGAAATCGTCAAGCCATTTCCAGCCTGCGGACCCTTCTTTCTCAACCATTTAGACTAGTTAAAAATTTTTTTTGCAACTTTAACTGTATCACTTGAGATCTTTTCAATATATCCCGGTCTCGGCGCTCTTGCTAGGGCAACCATAGCCAAATCGAGAAAGCGGATCACGCTATGCCTACAATGACTTAGTTACAAGGTGCAGGGAAGGGGGGGGGATTGCACAGTAGTCGCGCGTCCCGGGAGGGCTAGTAGCACTTATACGGCCAAACCACAAAAGCTGAAGAAATTGCCATGGACGAGCCACATGCAGGGAAACTTGCACGTGTGGTTCTGACCGGGGGGAAGAACCCTATCGGTATTCTTTGATTATTTCTGTTGCGCGAAATCCATCATTGGCTAAGCAATTATTTGGTTATGCCATTTTAGGTTTTGCTTTAACTGAAGCTATTGCTTTGTTTGCCTTAATGATGGCATTTTTAATATTATTCGTCTTTTAATGTGCTGCAAATATTTATTTTTTTATTTTTTATTTCCTAAAACGAGTACCTCAGGGCTCGAACGTTTCGTACGTTTGAGCCCTTCCCTCGCCGCACACGCATAAAAGAAAAGAGCTAACAAAAAAAAACAAGGGGGGTATTTGACCTTTGCATCTGCTTAGAAAATAGAGCCCCGAAGCAATTCAAAAAAGATTGTTCTTGGGTAAAGAGCTTTGTCTCTCGACCCTAACGGGGAGAGGTCAAAGAGCAGAAAACATAATATTTTTTTGCTTACTTCTCCAGGGTCCAAAGGATACTTATTTGGCTTGTAAAACCCCTTCTTTCGTAAAGCCAAATAAGGAAAATCGTCAAGCCGCGCACTCCAAAGGAGGCACGTAGTGCGAAGACCTGAGGGAGAGGTGCGGAGCACTCGACCAGAGGGATAGCGCTTTACGATTGGAGCGGGCCTCTTTTTCGTTTGATTCTCTGCTTCACATAGCTCACGAAGGCCGCAGGTGGACTTTATTCGCTATGTCAGTGAGCATAGCGAATCCAGGGCTTATAGTTTAATTGGTTCAAACGCACCGCTCATAACGGTGATATTGTAGGTTCGAGTCCTACTAAGCCTATATTCTTCCATAAGACCAAAGTAATGAACGTTAGGCTGAAAGACGTTCCAAGGATGCGTATAACGTTTCGCGCTGGATTTACATAGTAGTAGATATCCATTACGACCCCCCCCCCGCGGCTTGGCGGCTGGGTGTGTTGAAGGTCATTCCGAACTTTGCTACAGTATTGTTTTTAGGAAAAGCGAATGAAGGCCGTAGGGAGATGGCGGAAAACGAGAAAAGCCCATAGGGCTGCGACCAAGAGGCAGAGGCCCTGCGTCGTATAGTCATTGTCCACACAGCACTCAAAAAAAATATATATCTATTTTTTTTCATTCTCTTGAAAACTTATAAAAAAATAAAAAAACTGATAAGACACGAGCCGAAATGGCTGAGAAAAAACTCCATTACAGAGAACTCTTCTTTCTCAGCCGGCGAAGTGCGCGGAAATCGTCAAGCCATTTATGGTCTTCGCCCCTTTGTTCGGACCCGGTTCTAAGCGCAAATTGACCACTTTGATTGGTTAAGTGGGCAAAAGGTAGCTGTGACCAAATATCTGGTGGGCTCTCTCCACTTTGTTCTCTTGCTTATCCTAGTTTCTTTGTTTTACAGTTCCAAAATGCGAAAATAAAAAAATATATCTATTGTTTTATTTTTCGCTACGCCGTGAATAAATTGCTATACGCTCTGTTCATGGCTCGCATTTTAGGTCAGAGTTGTTTTTCATTAATTTGTTGTCCAATTAAAGAATTTAAATTGTCATAATCAATAATTTCCGGGTGTATAGCTCAGTTGGTAGAGCAATAGGCTTTTAACTTAAAGGTCGCAGGTTCAAGTCCTGCTATACCCAAGCTTTGGATTTAGTAACTCTGGCAGTTCGTATACGCGTCCAAATATAACTTAGTGTCTTCGGGTGGAGGGGATCATATATTACGAGCCATTACGCTAAGCCTAACAGGCTCAGGTGTTGAAAAATTGATATATATCAAAAAAAAATGAAAAAATTTGTTGACCCGGAACAAGCTTGCGTGTTTCCCGGCTCAGATAATAAAAAAGGTATTCTCTTCTACCCATACTTGTTTAGCCATACGAGCATAACTGGCTTGAGCAAAGCATGCAATTACTTTGTAATGGCATTATAAAGATTTTTCTACGATCGTCACTTCGTGACTCAACTTGCATTAGCTGAACGTTAGGGCGCAGCTAAACTTTCGTGGATGGCTGACGGCGGGCACCCTTAATATCTCCAAAAACAGCGTTCGCTGAAAAAATAAATTATAGGCTCCGGCCGCAGGCTCTTTTTTGTCAGACAAAAAAAGGCCCGGCCCTGCGGGCAGATACTGGAAAGTTTCTGGGTTCGGAGAGGCACTCTACAAAATATTTTTTTGTTTGACATTCGTTTCTATAAATGGCTGAGAAAGAAGGCGCGTAAAAATATATATTTTTCTACCCCTCTCCCTTATCGGGTCGAGCACTACGTGCCTAAAATATTTTTTTTTCACTTCGCTTTCCTTTTTTTTTATATTTTTTCTTTATCCAAGGCCTAGTGATTGCATAACTTCAAGGGTTGGCGGATATGATGGAATTGGTAGACATGCCAGGTTTAGGTTCTGGTGACCATAATGTTCGTGGGGGTTCGAGTCCCTCTATCCGTACAAGTTGGAATTGGTTCAATTAGTTTTTGTACCGCAGTAAAAAAAACTATTTTAGGTAAATCAGTTTTTTTTGAAAGCATCGGTTTTTTCCTTTTTTTGTCTGACAGGGCCCCAGGGGGCCTGTCTGACAGTTTCTCCAGGGGCCCTGTCAGACAGTCGCGGGGCGGACAGTCTTTTGTGGTGTCCCACACAACAAAGTCCGGGGCTTTGTCAGTCAGATAAAAAAGTACGGGACCCCTTCGCATTACGTGCCTGCGGGCAGATACTGGAAAGTTTCTGCGCCCTTTTTTTTTTCGGAAAGCCAAAGCAGTATCCTTCGGGGCGTCCGAAGGCCCGAAGGCCTGAAATGGCTTGACGATTTCCGCGCACGAACACCAGAGGCGGCTCGACCCTCTCGGTCGAGTGCCCGAAGAGCCCTAGGGTTCGGTAAAACGCATTGAAGAGAATGCAGTTAACTTATTAACATACTCACGGATGGAGAGGGATTCGAACCCCCGGTATTAAGAATACTTCGGTTTTCAAGACCGACTCTTTCAACCGCTCAGACATCCATCCTTTTCGTAATCAGCTCTTAAACTTGAAGCAAACAATAATAAACCTAATATTCAATTACTATGTAAATTAAAGTTCAGAGAATAAACAAAAATTTTTGTTTTGTTTGGCTAGGTTTGTAAGGCTCGACCCGAAGGGCCCAAAGCACGGAGGAAGCGACCCGAGTGGCCCCGAAGGCCCGAAGGCCCGAAGGCTAGAAATGGCTTGACGATTTCCGCACACGAGCACCAGAAGGAGAGGGCTTGGCGGGAACTCTTGCGTTCAAGCTACAGTCAGAGTAGCCTTGGCTATTCCGTACTCCACGGGGCTTCGCGTAAGTAACTTACTAAATATGACTGTTCAAAATCTACAAGAGCTGCTGTCAGCGGCAGAGGATCAAAGTGCGCCCTCTACTCAAAAATAAACAGCGTAGACGCGCAAGCAGCCCGGAGCTTTATTAGCTCTATTAGCATAGGGGGTGTAGCAGATCGAAGGACTCTCTGGCAAGAATAAGGTAATCAGTGAAAATAGCTCCACTTTCTCTCAGTAGCTAGACTTGTGCTTTAGCCTCTCGCATAACAGTTTTATGCTCTGTGCTTTGCTTACTTTGCGGGTTTGCTTTTTTTCATTCAAGCTTCGCCCTACAGGCTATAGAAGCATGCCGCAGGACAGAATTGCCCATACAATATACGATGTGCTACTCGTTTAGTTAGCTTCCAGTCTCTATTCATTGTGTTCAACGAGCTTCGCAATAACCACCCCTAAAATACCCTTATTTTGCGAATCAAGCAGGTGTTGATCATGAATCATCCGCGATAATTCATGACGGTAAAATTCTATATTTTTTTTTCAATGCGGATATAGATTAAAGGTAAATTATCTGCCTTCCAAGCAGAGGATATGGGTTCGATTCCCGTTATCCGCAATGGCTAAAAAAAACAAATTAAACTTTATATGTTTGCATCAAGATTTAAAGTTTGTCGCCAAATTTTAGAAAATGTTTGGCAGACCAAAAAACTTACTCTAAAACAAAAATTACTTATTTCGGAGCTTCAAAAACAAAAAAAAAATAAAAAACAATCTGACTTTTCCATACAATTACAAACTATAAAAAAGTTGTCCCTTTTTTATGGAAATTTATCCATAAAAAAGATGCAAAGGGCTAAAACGCACACTTATATAGATAAAAAAAACAGTTTGCTATTCAATATAGAAAAAAGATTGGACGTTATTCTGGTTCGTCTTAATTTTTGTTCAACTATGTTTCAAGCAAGGCAACTAATAAGTCATAAAAATATTTGTGTCAATTATAAAAAGGTAAATATTCCTGGTTTTCAAGTATCCAACGGTGATCTTATATCTATTCAAGAAAATTCTTTAGATTTTTTCAAATCAAACATAAGACAAAATTTTAAAACTAGCCGAATAAGGAGAATGAAACCTAATCATTTAGAAGTAAATTATAAAACACTAAAAGCTGTGGTATTATATGAACCTCAACAAATACAATTTCCTTATAAAATAGATCTAGACCTTCTTGATTAAAAGGAACGAAAAATTCATGTTTTTTTTGCCTTGTCAATTTTTCCCTGTCAGACAAAAAAAGTCCCCCCTGGGGGCCTCGGCTCCTACCGTAGCCTTGTACAGCTCAGAGAATCCCAGGGTAACTGAGGTGAGACTAGATGCTGTGGACGAAACCCAGATGAATTCTCAGCTTAACGATCCGAGATGGATGGTAAAATAATGCGTTATGACAAAAAAGTCAAAAATATATGATAGTAAAAAAATCATTTTTTGTTTGATCCGAAGGGTCCTTTGGAGACTTCTTTGGTTTTACGAAAGAAGGGTCCTCTGTAATAGACCTGAAATGGCTTTTCCGCACACACCGGCGGCCGGAAATGGGTTGTAGATTTACGTGCACGAAGACTATAATTCCCCCATTAAAAATTCCAATGCGTTTATTTATTATAAATAATGAAAAGTAACTATTAAATTTATTTATTGGTAGTGACACTCCATGGGGTTTTATTATATACGTATCTTCTATTATTAAGCTGTGCTTTCTCTATATATGCTTTTGTATATTATTATTTCATGAAATAATTGATTTACTACATCCGAGTTGTAAAGGCACCTCCTTCGGTGCCTTCCCTGTCCTTAACGCGGGGCCTTCCTATAGCCTATGTTTATTTTTGGGGCTTTTGTTTCCCGCGGCCCGCGAGGAGGTTATGCGCTCGTGGCTAGCTGTATGCTTGCAGCTTACAGCCAACGGCTCACTGGAAATGCGAACAGGATACGGCATAGCTCACATGAAGAAATCATCTGTGTAGACTTGCAAAGAATTTTCAGGATTCATATGCAGGCTGCTAAGGTTTAACTCCACAGGTTTTGAAAAATATATTTATAAATCAAACCTTTCGGATTATAATCCGGTTTATAAACTGAAATTCATGTATTAAATTTTGAAGTCTCCTTTAAAAACCTTAAATTCTAAAGATTTAGTTAAGGAGGTTGTAACTAAGGCATATTGTTATAGTATTAATAAGGTTAAAGATTTTAGTAGTAAATTGGAGGCCTGTGATAGGCGGCTAACAGATTACAGTAAAGTAACTTGGAAGGATAACGAAGCTGATTGGTGTAGCGATAGACCGATGAAAAATATATTCATTAAAAGTTTTCGTGGGTCTCGATTCAGAATGTTCGAAATGATTTCAATAGTAAACCTTCCAAGGACGATAAGTATTTTGTAAGTGTGTCTTTTTGGCACACCCAGAGAGAATAATGTTTCCACGAATTAAATGCTAAAGATAGAAAGAGGGTCAAAGAGAGGAACCGGAGTTTTCATTTTATGTCCGGTAATAAGGTATTGTCTTACCAATTATTGATAGTGAGCATTGATCTGGAAGTGAATTCAAATCATATTATTTTGACTGAAGGAAGGTGATCAGATTCATTTTACTTTTCTAATAGGTTGTATTTCAAGTATTTGAAAAAGTCTGACAGGAGTTCAACCTCCTGGGCCAGACTGGCCAATATAACGCTTTTATTTAATATCTCATTTCACTCTAGCCGAAATGCAAACATTTCGAGATTTTAATAAGATAGAGAAAGGAGTCGATTCGTGTTCAGATTCATTCGTTACAATGATAGGTCCTACGGAGGTTCATATTGAGTTTAAAGGGGGGGAATGATGGATCTCGAAATTCGTTTACTAGACACCGCGTTGTTAGCACTTGCGGGTTCTAAAAACTTAGCTTCTTTAGGTCAATTTGTAGGACTTGAAAAGAGGGATATTGGTGAGAATATAAAGACTATGGAGATTTTTATTAATGAAAACCCTACGAAATTTTCTAACTATGCTATGATAGATTCTGTTATTGCATTGTCCTATTGGCTTAGTATCCATAATTTTACTCATGGGGAGAGGACAATTTTATTAACAGTTGGAGGGATATCTGATATAGATGTTTTGAATCCTTTTTGAAATGTGAAGGATTGAGTATAAGAAAGTTGTTTTGTAGTAGTAGTAGTAACTTTGAAAGATATAGTAGTTTCGCTCATAATAGTTTTATGGGTGGTCGGTGTGAAGTCCTTTCTGGTCGGTTTGATTCAGAAGCAGTTTCATGATTTAGAGCTGACTGGGGCTTATTCTATGATGAAGATGTTACCGTGGTTAGATTTGGGTGGAGCATACGTAACAAAGGATTTGAATGATTTCAAACCTGCTGATGTTTTTGGGTTCGGGGATGTTGAGTTTCACTTCCCGGACTCCGTTAAATATCCTTGTCTTCCAGTTAAAACGCGTAATGGTCTTATATTTCCTTTAAGCGGTTAAACTCAATGTATAGGTTTTAAGATATCTCTTGCTTTGTGGATGGGAGCTGATTGAAAACTAATCAAAGGCCCTCCGGGCCGCCGGAATTTAACCCTTTAGCAAAATTCGTGAATGAAATCCCTTTAAAACGTAATACCTATAGTAAAGGAACACTAGGCAACGTTTTCTAGAAACTTGTTTTAATTTCACTTTATGGACGTGTAAAGGGTTATTTCGATACCAGGTCGGGGGTCACGTGTTAGGGAAAGGAGGTAAACTTACAAACCCTTACATCGCTAGTTTAGTTACGGGGTAGAGGAGTTTTAGGTTCCATTTTTAACGGTATTTAAATTCATAAGGGTTTAGTCGTGTCGGCTACGGTCGACGGATTTATTTTGCCGTTATCTTTGGATGAGGTTTTTACTGTTGTCCAGGGGCCTTTAATAAATCTTTATAAAAAGTCTGTTTTAGATTTTTAGGGTCGACGAGACACTCGACCAAAGCGAGAGGGCTTTAGTTATCTACCCCAGGGAGAGGTTAAATCTAGTTACTTAGAAGAGAAAGGTAGTACTTCTAAGTTATATTCCTGGAAAACTCGAGGACAATTGCACTTGTCTAAAGGTAAAATATCAGCCAGGGCGGGTCTGCAGAAACCTGCCGAGACCGTTGATATAAGTAAATTATTTGATTGGTTTCAAAGTAAGGTAATGTATTCAAGTTGTAAAACTTGAAATGTAACAAAAATTTTGACAAGTTTCATTTCTGTCTACAAAGAGTTTCCTTTCGGGAATATCGAATTGTATAAGTACATTTAACTCAGTACGATTTTAAGCGTCAAATTGATAAGATTAAATCGACAGAAAATAGTTGAAATGGTGTAGATTATTTGCTGAGTAAACCCTGATAGAATTCAATATGAAAACTTTTCTCAATAGATCTGTTAAAACATACCCGTTCAAGATTCATAATCTAAAATCGCTTGAAGATTTTTATAAATATGTTTATAGCTTTAATAGTAGTTTAAAAATCGAGCGGTTACGGCGGTTAAAGATAAATTTTGTTGGGGGAGGTTTTGAGTAAAATGGATACAAACTTTCTTAAAAATAAAAGTCGTGAAACAATCGAATACAACTTTCTATTTTTCACTATTAAAGAGTTTTGAAATAGTAAACGTTTTTAGAACGCTTAATCCTGATTTAAAAGGTTTGGCTTTAGTTTTTGATGAAAAGGTTATGTCAACTTTACCCGACACCCAATTGTTATGTGTTTAAGGAGTTGATACCCAAGGAAGATTGGGTATAAGTTTATAGAGATACCTTAGACAATGTAATGAGGAAACAAAGTTTGATGAATAATCATATATAAAGATGAGTTATCATATATAAAGGATATTTAAATATGAAAAAGAAGTTGAGTTTGCGTACAAAAAATTTTTCTATTGAATACACTAAAAGTTATTTATAGAAAGGGTGAAGAAGCATCTACTTTTTTATTTACGGTAAAACCCCTGAAGATTGCCATAAAATTCTTGAATTCATAAGTCAGGCATTCAAAATACCATTAGACCCGAATTTGGTACAAAGACGTTAGTCTTGTAGAGATAAAGACTTGTGTAGTAATTCCGCTTCAATAAAAGCGAATTTATAATATTGATTACAGAACTCCAAACCTTTTCACGAGGTCCGTAGGGGGACGAGACCCGTAAGGGCAATTCTGATGATTCATGTAAAAGGTGTGAAATTGTTATTGTTTGTTCACTTTACAGGTTGCGCTGGTGTCCTGCATTACGTATATACTTTTAGATTTAATAGATAGGAAAAGATGGCTTAATACTGACGCGGCGTTTTTTTATTTATTCAAATCACATATGTTTAAACTGGGCATAAGAAAGAAACAGCGTGAAGGATGTTGCCTTAACCAGTCAAACTGGTTAGATTTCGGAGGTTGGAAGTGTTGAAACACCTCTCGAACCTTATGTAGATACCATTCTATATGGTTTGACGGGCAGTTTGTACAGGACCCGAGTACTTATTCACCGCGGCATGCTGATCCGCGATTACTAGCGATTCCAGCTTCATGTTCTTGAGTTGCAGAGAACAATTCGAACTTAGGCAATCTTTATGGATTCGTTTCGCCTTACAGCATTGCTTCCAATTGTAATTGCCATTGTAGCACGTGTGTAGCCCAACCGGTCATGTGGACTTGACGTCATCCTCACCTTCCTCCAGTATATCACTAGCAATTTTTTGTGAGTGCAGCACATGGCTAGGAGTGCCAATCATTTTGACTAAGACTGAGGAACTCAGTGTGAAGTGTACAATGCTCTGAGAGCTTCGTTCGTCGGAGAATACCGTATGAAAACTTTGTATGGTCATATCCATAGAGCTTTCTCAAGCTGATTTTGCACTTGGTATAATAACTATTTGGGGAGTTCTTATGCAGAATTATGCCGTAACGTTAACCTTTGGCTAGGCTTCACTGGTTCTGTAAGGTAATTAAGCTATATAAGGGTGAATAACTTCCGTTATTTAAGCGTGAAGGAGGTATATTAGGCCTTTCATTTGTTTGTAGTTGTTACTGACCTCTGGCCCGTCAGGGTCCATGAGTGCTAGCTTTTCTTGTACCGGTCACGGTAGGTTAAACAAAGGCCGGGTTTCTTTGGTTAAAACACTTGCTAACCAGAGGCCCATAGGTTGGATTTCTGACTTTGCAAACTAATAATCTGGGAACCACAGGCTAGGGAACCTGTGGTTGGATTGTCTCCCTTTTCTATATACATCTTTATTTTCTTTTTGTTACCATAAAAACGAAAAAACAATCAAATTTTTTTGTTTTAGGGCTGAAACCCGAAGATGAAGCATCATATAAAATGTATGAAAATATTTGTGCAATTTTTTGGGGCCTGGGGCCTTATTTCTTAGTAGGATGCTTAATTGGTTAGTGATACGCAAGATGATTTATATTCTAAGTTTGTATAGGTTCAAATCCTATTTATGCGTAAATTAAATAATCATACTCAAAAAAAAGAGTTTGATCCTGGCTCAGAATGAACGCTAGCGATATGCTTAACACATGCAAGTCGAACGTTGTTTTCGTCCTTACGTGTTGAAGGTTGCATTCGGAGAAGAAACCCTTTTTTCTTCTTTGAGCTGCCCAACTTTTAATCAGTTGAGCCTGCGGCCTCCGATCAACCGTGAGAACCGTTGAAAACAAAGTGGCGAACGGGCGAGTAATATGTGGGAATCTGCCAAACAGTTTGGGCCAAATCCCGAATAAACGAAAGCTAAAAGGCGCTGTTTGATGAGCCTACAAAGCATCAGGTAGTTGGTTAGGTAAAGGCTGACCAAGCCAACGACGCTTAGCGGGTCTGTTAGGACGATCCGCCGCACTGGGACTGAGACACGGCCCAGACTCCCACGGGAGGCTGCAGTGGGGAATCTTGGACAATGGGCGAAAGCCTGATCCAGCAATATGGCGTGAGTGAAGAAGGGCAATGCAGCTTGTAAAGCTCTTTCGTCGAGTATGCGATTATGACAAGACTCGAAGAAGAAGCCCCGGCTAACTCCGTGCCAGCAGCCGCGGTAAGACGGGGGGGGCAAGTGTTATTCGGAATGACTAGGCGTAAAGGGCACGTAGGCGGTGAATCCAGTTGAAAGTGAAAGTCGCCAGCTCAACTGGCGGAATGCTTTCAAAACCAATTTACTAGAGTAAGGCATAGAGGAAAGCGGAATTTCGTGTGTAGCGATAAAATGCAAAAATATACGAAGGAACGCCAAAAGCGAAGGCAGCTTTCTGGTTCTTTAACTGACGCTAAAGTGCGAAAGCATGGGGAGCAAACAGGATTAGATACCCTGGTAGTCCATGCTGTAAACGATGAGTGTTCGTTCTTGGTCTACTGATATCGCACTCTTTTGGTCTGACTTAAGCTCGGCTTAATGCTTAAATTACTGCAAAGGTAGTGTGACTCGATTGTTTTCTTCAAGTTCCAACAATCGTGAAAAATATGTGATGATCAGGGGCTGAGCTAACGCGTTAAACACTCCGCCTGGGGAGTACGGTCGCAAGGCTGAAACTGTGCGCCATTTCACGATATATTAGGCCCGCGCCCCTAGATAAAAATGATCAGGCAACAGGCGCCGTGCGAGTTGCAAATCACGCACGTAATGCTAGCAGCTCATCCGACGCTATAACCAAAAGCAATCCGGCGAAAGCCTAGGGGAGTATAGCATGCTGCTAAACGGAGACACAGATACAAGCACATATATCGAGGCCGTCTTCGGAGCAACCAGTCGTTCATAGGTTCTATCTCTGAGTCTACTGCGGGTTTGCCTTCCCGAAGCAGTCAAACTGCTTAAGAGTAGGGGGGGGTCTCTTCAGAGTTTCGGGGGATCCCATAAAGCAACCGCTCATCAGAAACACCAAAGGTGTGCAATGACTCGAACCTAAAAACGACACTGACCTAAATATCGGAACTTGGGGTCCGCGGTATTCGCCGCCGGGGACGGATGCCTGATAGTAGCTTAACGCGCTAAGCAGGCAAGTATCACTACTCCATCAAGAACATTCTGTTCCATACCGGAGCATCGTGTCTCTTATGATAGAAATCAAGCCTCCGGAGATAGGAGGAGTTTATAAGTTCCAAAAAGAAAAAAAGAAGAGTTATCATGACAAAATGCAATTACGAGCAACTACTAGACTCCGAAATATTTAGGCTAGCTTACGAGCTAAAGAAATCGCAATCAGGCAATATGAAGCCTGGTGCGGAAACTCTCGACGGTTTCTACCAAGCCTATGTTGAGAAGGTCGTCCGTCAACTAAAAGACGAATCATTTCAATTCCGTCCGTCACGAAGAGAATTTATTCCTAAAGCAGACGGCAAGCTTCGTCCCCTGGGCATACCATCACCTAGAGATAAGATAGTACAAGAGGCCATGAGGAGGATCCTTGAACCTCTATTTGAACCGCGGTTCCTGGATTCGTCTCACGGATTTAGACCTCATCGATCACCGCACACGGCTCTACGACAAATCCGTCGATGGACAGGCACCTCCTGGATGATCGAAGGAGACATCAAAGGATACTTCGACAACATCGATCATCACCTACTCGCGGGATTCATAGCAGAGTTGGTAAAGGACCGACGGCTTATCGCGCTTTATTGGAAATTGGTACGCGCTGGCTATGTAAACCAAGGCAAAGCAGAGCCACACTTGCTAACAGGAGTCCCTCAAGGAGGGATATTATCGCCTCTGCTTTCCAACATCTACTTACACCAGTTCGATCTATTCATGGAGGAAATAAAAGTCAAATATACAACGACCGGTGCGCTTTCCAAAACCAACCCGATTTACTTGAAGGCGCGGAATAAATACTACAAGCTTGTGAAATCATCCAAGGCTTCTTCAGTCGAAATCATCCGAGCGAGACGCGATATGTTGAAAATGACTTACGCGATTCAAACAGGTTCTAGGGTGCGTTATGTTAGATACGCTGACGATTGGGTGATCGGGGTCACGGGTCCAAAAGCCCTGGCCGGACAAATCAAAGAAGAGGTCTCTACCTTCCTCCAAGAAACCCTAAAACTTTCGGCCGAAAAAACACGTATTACCAATCTATCAAGAAGCGAAGCTTTATTCCTAGGAACCTTAATAAGCATCACAACTCGTAAATACGCGCAAAGCCAGAGGGTGGAGGGGGGTCACAGGCGAGCCTCTTTCGGTAGAATACGCCTGTGCATCCCCATCGATCTACTTATCGGGAAGCTCTCACAAATGGGGGCGTGCGACGAAAAGGGAACGCCCAAAGCGGTGCCCAAATGGATCTTTCTAAACGTGGGAGAAATAATCAACAAATATATGGCTGTGTTCCGGGGATACTACAACTACTACTCATTCGCAGACGATATCCACCACCTTCTCCGAATAATATACATACTAAGATACTCGGCTATCAACACGGTCGCCCGTAAACTGGGGCTTAACACGGCCAAAGTAATAAAACGCTTCGGCGTGGACCTAATCTTCCGGGACCACACGAATGAGATCAAACATAAGCTCAATTTCCCGCGAACCCTCCCTAATAAGCGCATGAACTTCGCCTTGAGTGCGCCTTCGGACCCTATAGTTATATTTGATACAAGCTGCGCTCGCATTCAGTGTTGGACGGCCCGTGTCAAGTATGCGGCTCCTACGAACAGGTGGAGATGCACCGCATAAAAAGACTAAGCCGCGACAACGCGGTTTCACTAGGGCCCAATTGAATCGTAAACAACCCCCGGTCTACCGTAACTGTCATAGGAAGATTCATAGAGGGGAATACAACGGAATGAGGCTAGAACGATTACTCGCAAGGAACAAAAGACATCTTGATTAGTTAGTGACAGGGAGAGCCATATGCCGGGAAACTGGCACGTATGGTTCGGAGGGAGGTATATGTCTTCCACATGGGAGATGGGTACCGACCCTACCAAAGGAATTGACGGGGGCCTGCACAAGCGGTGGAGCATGTGGTTTAATTCGATTCAACGCGCAAAACCTTACCAGCCCTTGACATATGAATAAGTGTGCTTGTCCTTAACGGGATGGTACGAAAATTCATACAGGTGTTGCATGGCTGTCGTCAGCTCGTGTCTTGAGACGTTGGGTTAAGTCCTATAACGAGCGCAACCCTCGTTTTGTGTTGCTAAGACATGCTTTGGTTCAATCCTTGACCACTGGAGACTGACGAAGACTACGCCGTGAAAATGGAGGATACGGACGAGCTAAGTTTTTGCAAACGCCGTGTGGCTCATTCTGAAAAGAATATGACCATACAAAGTTTTCATACGGTACTCTCCGACGAACGAAGCTCTCAGAGCATTGTACACTTCACACTGAGTTCCTCAGTCTTAGTCAAAATGATTGACACTCCTAACCATGTGCTGCACTCACAAAAAACTGCCAGTGATATACTGGAGGAAGGTGGGGATGACGTCAAGTCCGCATGGCCCTTATGGGCTGGGCTACACACGTGCTACAATGGCAATTACAATTGGAAGCAATGCTGTAAGGCGGAGCGAATCCATAAAGATTGCCTAAGTTCGGATTGTTCTCTGCAACTCGAGAACATGAAGTTGGAATCGCTAGTAATCGCGGATCAGCATGCCGCGGTGAATAAGTACTCGGGCCCTGTACAAACTGCCCGTCAAACCATGGGAATTGGTTTCGCCCGAAGCAACCAACCAAGGATAACCCATTACTCGGGGTGTTCCACGCCGTTGTTGAGTGTGGTTTACTAGAGTCATTGGTGATCTTATGTAGGAGACCAAGGTTGGGCCATTGACTGAGGTTAAGTCGTAACAAGGTAGCCGCAGGGGAACCTGTGGCTGGATTGACTCCTTTTTTCTAATTCCATCAAAAAAAAAAGGCAAGCGGCAAAAAAATAATAAAAAAAATGGGTTTTACGAAAGAAAGCTTTCAATTTACAATCTCGAATACAATGACACAGCTAAAAAAAAAATAATAAAATAAATTGAAAATTTCATCATGATACTTTTTTATGTTTTTATTGTTCTCGCTTTAGTTTCGGGTGCTCTCGGTATACGTGCAAAAAATCCCGTTCATTCTGTTGTCTTTTTAATCCTAGTTTTTTCAATACTTCCGGTTTACTTGTTTTGTTAGGTCTTGACTTCTTTGCTATGTTTTTTTTAGTTGTTTATGTAGGAGCCGTTTTCATTTTGTTTGTCGTTATGATGTTAAATATAAGGATAGAAGAAATTCACGAGAATGTATTGCGCTATTTACCTATAGGTGGTTTTATTGGGCTTATTTTTTTTTTTTAATATTTTGAAGTTTCGTAAAGCCGTCTCTTGTCTGACAATGCTTACGCACCTTCGGACCCTTCCCCAAAAAGTGGGCTTTGGCTCCCTCTCCCTATGGTCGAGTGTCCCCGTTCCGCGTTTTCTGGTAAAAAAACGCGTCTTCGATCCAAAAAAAATCTATATTTTTTTTACTTTAGCTCTCGACCAACGGGAGAGGACACTCGACCTGATAGAGGAGAGGCCCGGAGTGCCCGACCAGCAGGAGAGGCCCGCCGGCTCCACTTGCCGGAAGCCGGAACAGGCAATCAAGCCTATAAAGACCTGTATTGCAGCCTTCGTGATGGCCGCTTTCTCTTCGGGCTATGCGACCATAGATTAGATAAATAAAAGCACAGGGCGTGAAGCGAATTCTAACCCAACAACTAGGAAGCGGTAGATTATTATAACAGCGGGATCATAATCAGCATGTCGGAATAGTTTAGTAGGGTAGAACAGCGGGATCATAATTCGCACGCGGGGGTTCAAATCCCTCTTCCGATAGGCAAAAAAAAGATTTTTTTGCTGGTAATTAACATATATCAATTTCCATCTAATTTGGGCTATGGTAAAGAGAGATCTACGATGTTTCTTAGCGTAATTACACAATCCAATATACTGTATGTTGTATTGACAAAGCGATCAATATCATATACAATGCACCTTGAGTTTTCATTATATACTTTGTTCACAAAGTATATAAACGACCGCTATACCCCATAATATCTACGTACTTTTGTTAACAAAGTGTAGAAAATTAGCTTCAAAAAGCTGTCCGGTTATAAATGAGTTATAAATCATTTTAGAGGATTCATTTCTTAACTCACGAAACACTGGAAACTTTTAGATGCCAGAACCTTGCGAAGCTTGGCACTTTGATTTCGGGGTTTCGATCACCGTGAAGTTTCTACCTCTCTACTTCATTTTTAAATCTTAATAGTCCACCAATTACAAGGCACGGAGTGCCCTTTGGCAAGTCACCTAAGGCAATCGGGCCATTTGAGAATCCAACCTTACAAAGACGTCGTGCACAGCGCGCCGATAGTTTGACTAGCTTGAAGATTCGGGGCGAAGGGCCTCGGCCCCCAGGGGGGCCTGTCAGACAAAAAAAGGCAAAAAAACTGACAAAAACTGAAAAAAAAAGAAAAAAACTGACAAGGCCTTTTTTATCTATTTTTTTTATGCTTTATGCGTTCGGCCTGGCATGCCTTAAACTTGTTCTTTTTAAGTGCAAGTAGCAAGTGTAGCTTGCCTTTCAGTAGCAAATTCAAGTGCAAGCTTACAGTGCCTTATGGGTGGTCTGGTGGTCCTATGATATCCTCCACTAGACGCTCAGGCCCTTTGGCCTTTTATCTTTGTACAAATTAGTACACATTTTAATATAATTAATGAAAATCGGCAAAAAAATAATAATAAATTATTTTATAAATAATATAATAATAAAATAAATTAGATTATTTATTTATTTGAAAAAATAAAAAGAAAAATTTGGAGAGCCGGGCACTATGGTAAGATGTGAAAACACCCGATCCCATTTCGACCTCGATATGTGAAATCGTCTTAGACCATATGTACTGATTCATCAATTTCGGGAGACATGGTCCACGCCCGGACAACGCACTTGATCAAAAAAAAATATATATATACGACCAAAATGAAATTACTAAAATACAAAAATGCTGTTAGACAAACGCAGATAGCTTACGAAAAAAATACGACCATACCCTCGAAACTCTAGTCCAGCCGGGGATAAGATAACCATGCCAGTGGTTTAAAGCTTACTTTGTTGGTCCTTCTTCTAGAAATGGCTGAGAAAGAAGGGTGGTCCGGATACTTCTTTGGTTTTACAGGGCTTTACGAACTTGTTGTATGAATTCGCACGAGGGACGCAGTGATGAACAATCCCGCGGACCAAGCCCTAAAGTATTGCGTAGCCTGACTTTAGCCAAAGGACCCGAAGAATCATATAAAAATAATGATGAATCATCATAGATAAATAAAAGGCGATAAATCAAAATATATTTCTTTTTTTGTTGGCTGTTCGCGGGTAAGTGGTAACTCGTCAGGCTCATAATCTGAATGTTGTGGGTTCGAATCCGACTCCCGCCAAACAAAAAAAGGTGATAAAACGAGTGAGAAAAAAAAAAAGCAAAAAATGAACAACTCACCCGCAAAACACGAGGTGCCGTTCTATATATAACTTTTATTATTTCCTTTCCCGCCAGGGGCCCGTATTTTAAAAAAATCTATAGAAGTCGCTT